AAATTTAATTAAAATTAAAAAAAATACTAGGTGCATATATAATCTAATTTTATTAATTTTTAAAAAAAGTTAATTCTAGCTTAAGAATTTATGGGTTTTTGTATGTATATATTAGTAATTAAATGAATTTTAGTTTAATTTAAATACTTGACTAATTTAAGCTATAAGTAATATATGATATTAAATATTTAGGAAACTAAGATTTAGGGATAACTCTTTTATTAACAAAAATTGTGCCAGCAGTTGCGGTTATACAATTAATATTAAAAATTTAAATTGATTTGAAAATAAAAAATATATAAAAATTATAAAAAATATGTTTTTATTAAGTGAAATTTTTAAGAATATAATACTTTAATTTTATAAAATTTTTATCTTTTACAATTTTGGTCTTAAAATAGGATTAGATACCCTATTATTCAAAATTAAATTATGATTAAATAAGTAGACTTAATAAAGTTAAAATTTAAAGAATATGGCGGTATTTTATTCAAGTTAGAGGAACCTGTTTTTTGATAATCCACGATTAATTTTACTTAATTTAATTTAATTTGTATATCGTCGTTATAAAAGTTTTTTATAAGAATTTAAAAAATTTTTTAATTATAATTTTATTTAAATCAGATCAAGATATAGTTTATAATTAAGAATATAATGGGTTATAATAAATTTATTTTTAGATGTTTGGGTGAAATCTCAAATTGAAATTAGATTTAAATGTAATTAATTTTAATTAATATTAATGATTATATGTTTTATAATATGTACATATTGCCCGTCGCTCTCATTATAAGTTGAGATAAGTCGTAACATAGTAGATGTACTGGAAAGTGTTTCTAGAATTCATGTTAAAGCTTAAGTAGTAAAGTATTTCTTTTACATAGAATAATTGTTGTGCAATTCAACTATACGTGAAAATATTAATCTTAATTTAATTTTGAGTTTATATATTGATTTTAATTAAAATAATATTTAATTAATTGAATTTAGTAGTTTTAAAGAAAAATTTTAATAATTTATAGTTTATTTTTATTGTGAAAGATTGATGAAATAATTGAAAATTAAATTTTTTAAAAGTAAATTTAATTTATTGTATCTTGTGTATCAGAGTTTATTTAAAATATTTTAATTATTTAAATTTCTCGAAATTAAGAGATTTAATTAAAAAGATTAGTTAATGTGTAATAATTATTAATTATTTTTAATTAGAAATGAAACGTTATTCGTTCTTTATGATACCTAGTTATTTAAGAAATTATTTTAATTTAGGTAAAATTTTATTAATGAATTTATTTATAAGTTTATTAAAAATTTATACTTATATATTATGGGATAAGCTATAATGTATATTTTTAAACAAATTTTAAATGTATATATTAAAATTATTAGAGTTAAAATTTTTTATTTAATTTAATTTATTATAAATAATTTTATAACGTTTATATTTTAATTTAATGAGTTAATTTAATTATTAAATTATAAACTTAAATTTGTAAAGTTTAAAAATAATGGTAAAATTAGTATATGTTATACATTAAATTTAATTAATAATTTTTTAGATAGGTTAATTTAAGGAATTCGGCAAATTTATATTCGCTTGTTTAACAAAAACATGTCTTTTTGATTAATAATTTAAAGTCTAATCTGCCCACTGAATTAAATTTAAAGGGCTGCGGTATTTTGACTGTGCGAAGGTAGCATAATAAATAGTCTTTTTATTGAAGACTGGAATGAATGATTGGACGAAATAAAAACTGTCTCATATTAAATTAAATAGAACTTAATTTTTTAGTTAAAAAGCTAAAATATTATTAAAAGACGAGAAGACCCTATAGATCTTTATAATTAATTTTAATTTAAATTTAGAAAAAATTATTTGGTTGGGGTGATCTTGAAATTTATTTAACTTTTTATAAAAATAATCAAAAATTTTTGATTTTAATTGATCCTGTATTATGGATTATTAGAATAAGATACCTTAGGGATAACAGCGTAATTTAATTTTTAAGTTCTTATTGAAAATTAAGATTGCGACCTCGATGTTGGATTAAAATTATTTTTGGGTGCAAAATTTCAAATATTAAGTCTGTTCGACTTTTAAAATTTTACATGATCTGAGTTCAGACCGGTGTAAGCCAGGTTGGTTTCTATCTTTATTAACATAGTTTTATTTTAGTACGAAAGGATTTGGTAAAAAAAATAAATTTTATAAATAATGAAAATTATTAAAAAATGAGTTGCTATTTTGACAGATTAATGTGATAAATTTAGAATTTATAAATAAATAATTTATTATTTAAATAGTAATATGATAGTATTTGATATTAGATTGATCAGTGTTGGGGTTCTTATTTTATTAATTGGAGTACTTTTAGGGGTAGCTTTTTTAACTCTTTTAGAACGAAAGGTTCTAGGTTATATTCAAATCCGGAAAGGACCCAATAAAGTTGGTTTTACAGGAGTTTTGCAGCCTTTTAGAGACGCTATTAAATTATTTTCTAAAGAGCAAATTATTCCTTATAAATCTAATTTTTTATCTTATTATTTTAGTCCTGTTTTAGGTTTATTTTTATCTCTTTTAATTTGAATAGTAATTCCGTATATAATAGGTTTTATTTCTTTTTCCTTAGGGTTGCTCTTTTTTTTAAGAATCACTAGAATTTCTGTATATTCAGTAATAATTGCAGGATGATCATCTAATTCTAGATACGCTATACTAGGGAGAATTCGTTCTATAGCTCAAACAATTTCGTATGAAGTGAGACTAGCACTAATTTTGCTTTCATTGATTTTCATGGTGATAAGATTTCGGTTGGTGGATTTTTTTTTTTTTCAGGACTATATTTGATTTATATTTTTATTATTTCCTTTAGCATTATGTTGATTTTCTTCAATAATGGCTGAAACAAATCGAACACCTTTTGATTTTGCTGAAGGAGAAAGGGAGTTAGTTTCGGGGTTTAATGTAGAATATAGAAGAGGTGGGTTTGCTTTGATTTTTTTAGCTGAATATTCAAGAATTTTATTTATAAGAATATTATTTAGTGTTTTATTTTTAGGAGCTGATTTAAATTCAATTATGTTTTATTTAAAAATAATTTTTTTATCGTTTATATTTATTTGAGTTCGAGGTTCTTTACCTCGATTCCGTTATGATAAGTTAATATATATGGCGTGAAAAATTTATTTACCATTATCTTTAAATTATTTATTATTTTTATTAGGGGTTTTTTTTATTATATAAATAATAGTAAAATGACTGATAAAGGTGATAAATTGTAAATTTATTTATGAAATTAATTTCTTTTACTAATTTATCAATTATTTGATTTTTTGATAAAAAAATATTCATTTATACGAAAACACTGGTCTTGTAAAAAATCGTATATATACCTCTTAAATAATTGATGATTTACTTTAAAAATTGAAAATTTTTAGATATTTTATCTATTTTTATCAAACGATTTGGTCACTAGCTTTAAATTTCATAAATCTTACCCTAGAGAGAAAATATCTAATAAAAGTTTGATTTTTATGTTAAAAGATTGGATAAGAGAATTGTGAATATCTTAATTAATATAAAATTTTATATACTCTTAAAAAAAATATTCATTTATACGAAAACACTGGTCTTGTAAAAAATCGTATATATACCTCTTAAATAATTGATGATTTACTTTAAAAATTGAAAATTTTTAGATATTTTATCTATTTTTATCAAACGATTTGGTCACTAGCTTTAAATTTCATAAATCTTACCCTAGAGAGAAAATATATAATAAAAGTTTGATTTTTATGTTAAAAGATTGGATAAGAGAATTGTGAATATCTTAATTAATATAAAATTTTATATACTCTTAAAAAAAATATTCATTTATACGAGAACACTGGTCTTGTAAAAAAAATTGTATGTTGTTGTTTAATAAAATAAAATTAATAGAATAATAATTCTTTCTTAAGTTTTCAAAACAAATGCTTATACAAGCTCATTAATTAATTTATTAAAGAATCTCATTTATTGGATAAAATAGGGGCTGAGATAAAGTATAAAAAATATAAAACGGTTAAAATTTGTCCAATAATAACGTAAGGATCTTCAATAGATCGAGCACCAATTCATGTTAGTAAAAAAAAAATATTTACTAGATATCAAAAGTTGATTTGATTTAAGGGATAAAATTGATTACCTTTAATTAATTTATTAAATGTTAAAGGAAGAGAAAATAAAATTAACACAGATATTAGTAAAGCAATAATTCCTCCTAGTTTATTAGGAATTGATCGAAGAATAGCGTAAGCAAAAAGGAAATATCATTCAGGTTGAATATGAATTGGGGTTACGAGAGGATTAGCTGCAATAAAATTGTCATTATCGCCTAATAAGTAAGGATTTAATAAAGTGAGTCATGATAAAAATATAATAGCTAAAAGGAATCCTAAAAGATCTTTAAAGGTAAAATATGGGTGAAATGAGATTTTATCGAGATTAGAATTTATTCCTAATGGGTTATTAGATCCTGTTTCATGTAAAAAGGTTAAATGGATAATAACTATCATTAAAATTACGAATGGTAAAATAAAATGAAATGAGAAAAATCGATTTAGTGTAGCGTTGTCAACTGCAAATCCACCTCAAACTCATTGAACAATAAAATTCCCTAAATAAGGGATTGCTGATAAAAGATTTGTGATTACTGTAGCTCCTCAAAAAGATATTTGACCTCATGGTAAAACATACCCTATAAATGCTGTTATTATTGTGATTAAAAAAATTATTACTCCTATTGATCATGTTTTATATATAGAAAATGAATCATAGTAAATTCCACGACCAATATGAAGAAATATAAAAAAAAAGAAAAAAGATGCACCGTTTGCATGGATTGTACGTATTAATCACCCGTAGTTAACATCTCGACAAATGTGGTTTACTCTGTCGAAAGCTATTATTACATTGGGGGTATAGTGTATGGACAGAAATAAACCTGAGATAATTTGAATTATTAAGCATATTCCTAATAAAGATCCAAAATTTCATAAAAAAGAGATATTAGATGGAGTTGGGAGGTTGACTAAAGATTTATAAATAATATTAATAATTGTATTATCAATTTTTAAAGAAGTAAATTTTTTTTTCATTAGTTAGTTTACTCGAAATGTTCCAAAAAATGGGTTAGAAATTTTATTAATAATAGTTATAGAGATTAATAAAAATAAAATTATTATTATAGTAAGATTAAATTTAGATCTATATAATTGGGTTCTATTTGATTTATTTTCGTTGTTAAAAAAAAGTTGTTGATCAGTGATTTGTTTTATTTCTAGATTTATTAAATTATCAATTAATTGGGGAAATTTTAGAGATATATAAATTCTAGATATTAATCTGATTGAAATAATTAAAATAAATAAAAATATTTCAGAAAAGTTAAAATTAAAAGTTTCATTTGAAGAAAATCTAGCTGTATAAATGAATAAAATTAATAATCCTCCTAGAAATGTTAAAAATAGAATATATGAAAATCATGATGATTGTCTTTTTATTGCGATAATAATAGATAGAATTAGTGTTTGAGTTAATATTAAAATTCCCATAGAAAGAGGGTTGATTATTAAAATTAAAAATATTGATAAAGTTATTATTGTAAAAAATATTAAAAATATAAGAATTTCAAAAAATAGTTTAAATTAAAATAATAATTTTGGAGATTATTGATGAAATAGTGATTTTTTTTTTGAAGTTTTAAAAATATAATTTAATTTTGATTTACAAGACCAATGTTTTTGTTAAACTATTAAAACTAATGATATGAATTAATTTAAGTTTTTTATCTTTAATAATATTTTTATTGGGTAATTTAGTTTTTTCTTTTAATCGAAAACATTTATTAATTGTTTTATTAATATTAGAATTTATAGTTTTAAGTTTGTTTTTATTAATAGTTTTAGAGTTAATGTGCTTAGATAATGAGGTTTATTTTTTAGTTTTATTTTTAGTGTTTTCAGTTTGTGAGGGAGCTTTAGGTTTATCAATTTTAGTTCAAATAATTCGAACCCATGGGAGGGATTATTTTCAGGTTTTTAATTTATTAAGATGTTAAAATATATTTTTATATTAATATTTATAATTGTTTTTAATATAAAAATATTTTGAATGGTTCAAATTTTTTTATTTTATATGTTTTTTATGTTTATATTCACGTCTTTGAATATTTATTCTATTAGGGGTGTTAGATATATTATAGGAATTGATTTAATTTCATATGGGTTAATTTTAATGAGGATTTGAATTTTTTGTTTAATAATAATAGCAAGAAGAGATATTTATAAGAAAAAGTTTCATAGAGTTTTATTTGTCTTAAATTTGATAATATTATTAGTATTTTTAGTGTTAACTTTTAGATCATTGAATTTATTAATATTTTATTTATTTTTTGAAAGTAGACTAATTCCTGTATTATTAATAATTATAGGCTGAGGGTATCAACCTGAACGTTTACAAGCAGGTATATATCTTTTATTTTATACTTTAGTTGCTTCTTTGCCAATATTATTAGGTATTTTTTATGTTGGGGTTAATTTAAATAGGTTTTTTTTCTTTTTTTTAAAAGAACTTAATATAAATTTTTTAATATTATATTTAGTAATAGTTTTAGCATTTCTAGTAAAAATACCTATATTTTTTGTTCATTTATGACTCCCAAAAGCTCATGTTGAAGCTCCGGTTAGTGGATCTATGGTTTTAGCTGGGGTTATGTTAAAACTTGGTGGTTACGGTTTATTACGGGTTATATCTTTAATGATGAGTTCATGTGTTTCTTTTAATTTTTTATGAGTAAGAATTAGGTTGGTGGGCGGGTTTTTATTGAGTTTATCATGTTTTTTTCAGATTGATTTAAAATCTTTAGTTGCTTATTCATCTGTTGTTCATATGGGGGTTTTATTAGCATCTATAATAACTTTATTTAGATGGGGATTTTATGGGAGATACGTTCTTATGATTGGACATGGCTTATGTTCATCTGGTTTATTTTGTTTAGTAAATATAGTTTATGAGCGAACAGGTAGACGAAGAATATTAATTAATAAGGGTTTAATAAATTTTATACCTAGAATGAGTTTGTGGTGATTTTTATTATTAATCTCTAATATAGCAGCTCCTCCTTCATTAAATTTAATGGGGGAAATTAATTTATTTATTGGGTTGGTTTCTTGATCTAGGTTAACTATATTATTTTTAATTTTAATTTCTTTTTTTAGAGCTGCTTATACATTATATCTGTTTTCTTACAGTCAACATGGTGGTTATAGGGGTGGTTTAATGAGTTGTTCTAGAGGTGAATTACGAGAATATACTTTATTATTTTTACATTGATTACCTTTAAATTTATTTATTTTAAAAATTGATCTTTTAGTTGTTTGATTTTAAAGGTATACTTATGTTTATTTGTCAGATTTAATTAGTTTAAGAAAAAATTTTAATTTGTGGAATTAAAGATAAAAGTGTTTTTATTAAATAAATGATTAAATTAAAATTGTGTATTTGTTTGTTAAGATTTGTATTTATACTTTTATTTAGAGTTTTTACTTTATTTATAGGGGTAAACTTATTGTTTAACAGTATAACTATTTTTTTGGAGTGGGAGTTAATTTCAATTAATTCAACTAGATTTGTAATAACATTATTAATTGATTGGATATCTATAATTTTTATTTCTGTGGTTACTTTGATTTCTTCTATAGTTATTTTATATAGAAAAATATATATGTCTAATGAGTTAAATATTAATCGTTTTATTTATTTAATTTTATTATTTGTGTTATCCATAGTATTTGTTATTATAAGACCTAATTTAATTAGAATTTTATTAGGATGAGATGGGTTAGGTTTAGTTTCTTATTGTTTAGTAATTTATTATCAAAATTCAAAATCATATAATTCGGGAATATTAACAGTTTTAATAAATCGGGTTGGAGATGTCATAATTTTAATAGGAATTGTTTGAATGTTGAATTTTGGGGGTTGAAATTATATTTATTTAGTAGATTTTATAATTAGAGATAATAATATTTTAATTGTATCTAGATTGGTAATTTTGGCAGCTATAACTAAAAGAGCCCAGATCCCATTTTCTTCGTGACTGCCAGCTGCGATAGCTGCTCCTACCCCTATTTCAGCTTTAGTTCATTCATCCACATTAGTTACTGCTGGTGTATATTTATTAATTCGTTTTTCTTTTGTTTTAAATTCTTTGTTTATTATAAAAATTTTGCTTTTAATCTCGGGATTGACTATATTAATAGCTGGGATTTCGGCTCTTATAGAATATGACTTGAAAAAAATTATTGCTTTATCCACTTTAAGACAATTAGGTTTAATAATAATAATTTTATCTTTGGGTTTATCAGATTTAGCTTTTTTTCATTTATTAACTCATGCTTTTTTTAAAGCATTGTTATTTATGTGTGCAGGATGTATAATTCATTATATAAGAGATGTTCAAGATATCCGTAATATAGGGGGTTTAATAAAATCAAGTCCTTTGGTTTCTTTGATATTAAATGTTTCTAATTTAGCTCTTTGTGGTTTTCCTTTTATAGCTGGATTTTATTCAAAAGATTTAATTTTAGAAATGTTTTTAATGATGAATTTTAATTTATTAGTTTTTTTATTATTTTTTGTTTCTACAGGGTTGACAGTTTCTTATACCTTACGTTTATTGTACTATAGAATATTTTATGATTTTTCTATATATAGAAATGTTAGAATCTCAGAGGATTATATTATATTAGGGTCTATAATATCATTGATAATTTTAAGAGTAGTTGGGGGAAGGAGTTTAAGGTGGTTTATTTTTAGAAGACCTTCAATAATCTATTTATCTTTTCATATAAAAATGATAGTTATATATGTAATTTTTTTAGGGGGTTTATTTATTTATTTTATTATTAAATTAGTGTTTAAGTTTCATAATTATTTAATTAAATTTTATAAATTAGTAATATTTATAAATTATATGTGATTTTTTTCTTCTCTCTCAGTATATGGTTTAAATTATACTTTCATACAAATTGGTTTTAAATCATTAAAAGTTTTAGATTTTGGGTGATTTGAATTTGGAGTGGGTCAAGGTATTTATAGGAATTTAAAGAAATTTAGTTTAATTAATCAAATTGTTCAATTTAATTTTTTAAAGCTTTTTTTAATAATTTTTGTTATTTATATTTTAATTTCAATTTTTTTAATGATTCTTTTATAAATTTGTTTATTAATAATATAATAATTTAAGTAACTTATGTTTAGAGTATGATATTGAAGATATCAAAGAGATTGTTTTAATCCTTGAATAATTTACAAATTATAAAATTTTTTTTACAGTGAAAATGTAATGTTTTAATTAATAAACTATGTAAATAGAAATATTAATGAATTTTAATCACTATAAATTAAGTTAGAAGCTTATTTTTTTTATATTTCACTTATATTATATTTAATTGGAAAATAAATATTCAATTATATTATTAACAGTAATATACCTCTTTTTGGTTTCAATTAAAAATTAGTTAAATAAGAGAGATTTTTTACTCTAAATTTTAAGTCGAAATTAAATGCATTATTGCTTCTTATTTAGAAAATATTAAATTTAAGATAAAATAGTTTATAATTATTATTTTTTGATTGCAATTCAAATATTTTTATTAAATTATAATCCTGAAAATAAAATTAATCGGTTCATTTTAAAATATTAGAATTTCACTCATGATAAAGACCAGCTAATAAGATGATGAAGAAAAAAGAGGATGTAGAAATTCATCTTAAGATTTCGCAATAATTAAAGGTTGAAATTATAGGAATGATTAAAACAATTTCTACGTCAAAAATTAGAAAAATAATAGCGATTAAAAAAAAATGGAGAGAGAATGGAAGACGTTTAGAAGATTTGGGGTCGAATCCGCATTCAAATGGAGAATTTTTTTCCCGATCAAATTGATTTTTTTTTGCTAAAATAATTGAAATTAATATTATTAAATTAGTAACAGTAATTAATCTAAACCCGATAAAATTTATTAATGATATTACTTATATTAAATTTATAATTTTAATCAGCATGATTGGAAATCATGAATACTTAATATATTATATAAGTGATTGTAGATTTATTATGCTCTACCTCACCAATAAATTGAAATATAAAGGAATAATCATACTACATCAACAAAATGTCAATATCAAGCTGCTGCTTCAAAACCAAAATGATGGTTAGAGTTGAAATGGAAATTATTGAGACGAATTAGACAAATCAAAAGAAAAATAGAACCGATAATTACATGAAGACCATGAAAACCTGTCGCTATGAAAAATGTTGATCCATATACTGAATCAGAAATAGAGAACGAAGATTCAAGGTATTCGTAATATTGGAGTATAGTGAAATAAAATCCCAGGATAACGGTAATTGTTAATCCAAACATAGCTTGAGAAAAATTACTTTCTATTAATCTGTGATGTCTTCAGGTTGCTCTAATACCAGATCTTAATAAAATGCATGTATTAAGAAGGGGAATTTGAAAGGGATTAAACCTTTGAATTCCTGAGGGTGGTCAAATGGATCCAATTTCTACATTAGGGGATAATCTTCTATGGAAAAAAGCTCAAAAAAAAGAAAAGAAAAAAAAAATTTCTGAAACAATAAATAAAATTATTCCTCATCGGAGTCCTACTGTTACATTTAAAGTGTGAAGTCCTTGAAATGTTCCTTCTCGACAAATATCTCGTCATCATTGAATTATTGTTATAATTGTAATAGTTAATCCTAAGATTAAAAGAGATGGATTTAATTGATGAAATCATATAACTATTCCTGATGTTAAAAAGAAAGCTCCTAAAGATCCTGAAAGAGGTCACGGTCTATAATCTACTAAGTGGAAAGGGTGATTGTGATTAGCGGTCATTAGTTAACTTCTCTTGAGTATAGTGTTCTTAATACAGCAAAAACATAGGATTGAATAATTGCTACAGCAAATTCTAGGGTTAATAATAGAATTTGTCTAATTAAAACAATTAGGTAAATATATATAGGAATAGATCTTCCTGTATTTCCTAAGAGAGTGAGAAGAAGGTGTCCAGCAATTATATTTGCAGATAATCGAATTCTCAGAGTTAAAGGACGAATAACATTTCTGATAGTTTCAATTAAGACTATAAATGGAATTAGGATATATGGAGTTCCTTGGGGGATTAGATGAGCAAATATGTGGTTAGTGTTGTTTAATCAACCAAAAATTATTAATAAGATTCATAAGGGTAAAGCTAATCTTATTGTTATTACTATATGTCTCGTTCTAGTAAAAATATAGGGAAATATTCCTAAAAAATTATTAAATAAAATTATAGAAAATATAGAAATAAGCATTAAAGTTCTTCCTTTTGAAGATTTTTTTCCCAATAAAACAGAAAATTCTATATGAAGAGTTGATATAATTTTATTTCATATAAAAGATATTCGTGATGGAATAAATCAGAATCTAAAAGGAATCATGAATAATCCTAATATAGTTCTAAGTCAGTTTAGGGATAAATTAAATCAATTTGTAGATGGGTCAAATACAGAGAATAAATTTGCTATCATTTTCAGTTTATAGGGAATTTAATAATATTTTTAGATTTTAAGTTTGAGAAATTGTAGTTAATTAAACAAAAGTTTATTATATTAAATATAATAAAAATAATAATAAAAAATAAAAATAATATGATTCAGTTTATAGGTATTATTTGGGGGATAAAAGAATACTGAATAAATCAGTAATTTAAATGTGACATATTTACGTTATTTTTAACTAATTCTTTCATTAAAAGTAAGTGTTAATTTACTATAATAGGTTTAAAAGACCAACACTAACTTTTAGTTATTTAATGAATTAATTAAAATTTTTTACTCAGTTAATGAAAAAATTAGGTATAACTCTTTCGATTATAATTGGTATAAATCTATGATTTGTTCCACAGATTTCAGAACATTGACCAAAAAAAATTCCAGGTCGAACAATAAAGATTCTTCCTTGATTTAAACGTCCAGGAGTTCCGTCAATTTTAACTCCTAGTGCGGGAACAGTTCAAGAGTGAATTACATCTGTTGCAGTGATGATTATACGAATTTGAGTATATATCGGTAATGTGGTTCGATTATCTACTTCTAATAATCGAAATCTATTTAAAGATATCTCATTTTGAGGGATTATATATGAATCAAATTTTATTTCGTGAAAATCTGAATATTCGTATCTTCAGTATCACTGATGACCAATTGCTTTCAATGTTAATGAGGGAGCATTATTTTCATCTATTAAATAAAGAAGGTGTAGGGATGGGAAAGCAATAAATAAAAGAGCTAAAGCTGGTAAAAGAGTTCAAATTATTTCTACTGATTGTTCTTGTATTAAAGATCGATCAATAAATTTATTGAAGAAAAGATTTAATATTAAGTATCTAATAAAAACTGTAATAATCATGGTAAATATTAAAGCGTGATCATGAAAAAAAATTAATTGTTCTATTAAAGGGGAAGATCTATTTTGTAATTCAAAGTTTGATCATGTAGCCATTTCTAAAAAAAAGATTAATCTTTTATTAATAGAGCTTAAATCTATTGCATTTATCTGCCATATTAGACTTATTAATTATTAGAAATTAAAGGAAGTTCATTGTAGCTATGTTCACAAGGAGGAGTTTTTTGGAGTCATTCGATTGAAGTTGGGAAGTTTATTGTGTAAACTAATCTTTGGTTTTTGATCATTCTTGATCAGATAATAAGAATAAATATTACTAATCTAATAAGAGAAATTAGTCTCCCTAAAGAAGAGAGGATATTTCATGAAATGTAACTATCCGGGTAATCTGAGTATCGACGTGGTATACCTGCGAGACCTAGAAAATGTTGGGGGAAGAATGTTAAGTTTACTCCTAAGAATATCCCTAAAAATTGAATTTTTAATGTAAAAGGGTTTAGAGTAAGACCTGTAAATAACGGGTATCAGTGGATGAATCCAGCTATAATAGCAAATACTGCTCCTATGGATAAAACATAGTGAAAATGAGCTACGACATAGTATGTATCATGGAGTATCATATCAATTGATGAGTTAGAAAGTGTAATTCCTGTTAATCCTCCCACAGTAAATAAAAAAATAAAACCTAATCTTCAAATTAAAGATGGTGAGTAAGAAGTTTGAGATCCATTAAGAGTAGCTAATCATCTAAAAATTTTAATTCCTGTGGGAATAGCAATAATTATGGTAGCTGATGTAAAATAAGCTCGAGTATCCACATCTATTCCTACAGTAAATATGTGATGAGCTCATACAATAAATCCCAATAAACCAATTGACAGTATGGCATAAATTATACCTAAAGCCCCAAATGTTTCTTTTTTTCCCCTTTCTTGGGATACAATATGAGAAATTATACCAAATCCAGGTAAAATTAAAATGTAAACTTCAGGGTGTCCAAAGAATCAAAATAAATGTTGGTATAAAATTGGATCTCCTCCTCCCGCAGGATCAAAAAAAGAAGTATTTAAATTTCGATCAGTTAATAATATGGTGATAGCCCCAGCTAATACTGGGAGAGAGAGGAGTAAAAGAAGAGCAGTAATTGCTACTGATCAAACAAATAAAGGTATTTGGTCGAGGGTTATACCCTTAGATCGTATGTTAATTACGGTAGTAATAAAATTAATTGCTCCTAGAATAGAAGAGATTCCTGCAAGATGTAAAGAAAAAATAGTTAAATCTACCGATCTTCCTGCATGTCCGATATTAGCCGAAAGAGGGGGATAAACAGTTCACCCTGTACCTGCTCCATTTTCCACAATTCTTCTTATAGTTAATAAAGTTAGAGAAGGTGGGAGAAGTCAAAATCTTATATTATTTATTCGAGGAAAGGCTATATCTGGAGCCCCTAGTATTAGAGGAACTAATCAATTCCCAAATCCACCGATTATAATAGGTATAACTATAAAAAAAATTATGATAAATGCATGAGCAGTTACAATTACATTATATAATTGATCATTTCCAATTAGAGGTCCCGGTATCCCCAATTCTGTTCGAATAATCATACTTAGAGAAGAGCCTACTATTCCTGCTCAAATTCCAAAAATAAAATAAAGAGTTCCAATATTTTTATGATTTGTTGAAAATATTCATTGTTTAATAAATTAATGATTTTATATTCAATTTATGATATTAAATTGCAAGTTTAAAGGTACATTTGTTTAAATGTTAAAATCTGAAATTTAAAAATGAGATAATTAGTAAACTAAATAAAGAGATAGAGTTAATAAGGTATATAAAAATTATAGGCTTAGTTTTAAATGAACTAATAAATCATTTAGTTTGGGAATAATTCACAATTACTCTTCTAAATAAGATATTTATATAGAATCTTAAAGTAATTAAGGTTATTAGTGTGAGAAAAATAATCATGGTTAATATATTAGATATTCTTATATAATAAATTACCAATCATTTAGGGAAAAATCCTAAAAAGGGAGGTAATCCCCCTAAAGATAATATATTGATATTAATTCTTAAAAATATAGAAGAGTTTATTTTAGTGTTGAATATTTGATTTAAAAAAAAAAAGTTATTGATAGAAAATATTAATATCATTATTCTATTTAAAATTAAATATACAGAAAAGTAAATTATCCATAAGTTTAAACTAATTAATGTTCTAGTTAATATTCAACTTATATGTCTAATGGATGAAAATCTTATAATTACTCGGATAGAGGTTTGATTAATCCCCCCTATGGCCCCAACTAGGGCAGATAGAAGAATAGCTATTAAAATTGTATTGTAATTTATGCAAAAAGAGATAGCAATTATTGGGGTAATTTTTTGTCAGGTAGATAAAATAAAACAATTTAATCATCTTAACCCCCTTATTACCTTGGGAAATCAAAAATGAAAGGGAGCTGCTCCTATTTTTATCAATAAAGAAAGATTTATTACAATATTAGTAATTCACTGGAAATTAGAGAATATTTTAGTTAGGATAATAAAAAATAAAAAATTAATTGATGTTAAAGTTTGAATTAAAAAATATCTAAGTATTGCTTCTGATATAATTATATTTTTATTTTCGACAATTAACGGAATAAAAGATATAAGGTTAATTTCTAACCCTATTCAGATTCCTAGCCAAGAATGAGATGTTACTGAAATTAAAGTACTTCAGATTAATAAAGAAATTAATAATATTTTATTTCAATTAAAGATAAAAAAAAAAGGATTATAACCTTTATTAATGAAGTATGAATCCATTAGCTTAATTAGCTTATTTTTTTTTTAAGATTTAAAGATTTTTCTTTATTTAAAATTTTGAAAATTTTTAGTTTAAGTTTAACTTAAAATCTTTATTTAAATATTTATTTGATGGTGTATGTTGCACATAAATTTTTGATATTTAAAGTTTTAGTTAAATTCTAAATTAAATAAGTTAATAAAAAAAGATAACTCTTTATAATTTACTCTATCAAAGTAACCCTTTAATCAGGCATTTTATT